GGATTAGATCCCGAGTTATTATATTATGAAGTAAAAAAAAAACGATGAAATTATGGAAGTAAATATTCTCGCATTTATTGCTACTGCACTGTTCATTCTAGTTCCTACTGCCTTTTTACTTATCATTTACGTAAAAACGGTCAGTCAAAATGATTAATTTGAATCAAGCTTGACTTCTTAGTTGTTATCAATAATGGAAGAAATGAAAGGGATTCAAACTCCACGTCTTAAGATGAAATGAGTGGATTCAAATCAGCAGTATACGAGATCTGATAGTATGGTAGAAAGAAATATAGGAATCTTTCTACCACACTATCGATTATTATATAAAATGAGAAAGTTGGACCGTATAAAGATATAATAGATAGGTTTAATATGCACCACTCCATAATATGTATATTGATATATGTACATATAACTCATATATGTGTAATATATATATATATATATATTAGCACTCCAATTCGAGTTCTTTGCTACATCCATGCTACATCCATTTGAGTTGTACCGATTTCGATCAATACGATATAATCGAATGCCCGCTTTGACTCTTATGTCTTACGGTTCTAATTACTTTACTCGTTTTATTTAAATATAGTTAATTTATTTCTAATATGGATCCTGGGATCCACCGAAACAATCAAATCAACGGAAGAAGGAAGATATGGTATGGGCGTAGAATAGATTATATAAAAGAAATCTAGTCATCTTTTTTTTAGCATTCCGACAAGGAGTAATTTATTTAGCCATTGACAGGTGATTCAAGGAATTCCGTGGGAAATTCAATTCTTCACATTTGTAAAAAGAGTAGTAGATACCACCTATTTATAACGCGTGAACCATGATATTAAGCGAGTTGATAAAACAGAAATAACATTTCTTTTCTAGGAGTATAAACCAAAGGTAAATGCGCAATCAATATGCGAATCGCCCGCCGCAATATTATGCGTAGTACTTCGTTGGACAAACGCTATATCGACGTTTCCCTCGGTATAAAGTACGTATCTACATAATAACAGAAAAACTTCCTCTTCGAACAGTAAAGCGAGAAAAAAAAAGGGGGGGTTGGTTGCTCCTCATTGTAATATCCATATATCATTCTGTTAAAGTTCATCTAAATAGAATATTTAGGACAAGTTCGGTTGGAAAAAATTTTTATTTCATATGTATTCCTTTTACTTTCAAAAAACAAACATGGGAATCTTTGAAATAGTTGTTTGATTGAAAGGTTATTCTTCATCTATTACATTACTTTACTTTACTGGATTCCAGTCTCATTTTTTTTATAAAGATCTTTTTCTTGAAAAACGCTTTGCAGAGAACGATCTATGAAACCATTAATACTGTTTGATTACTCAACTCAATTAAATTAGTAATGATCCTAGAGTCCACTTCTTCCCCATACTACGAGTGAAAGGGAAAATGTAAAGACTACCATTAAAGCAGCCCAAGCAAGACTTACTATATCCATGTGAATTCTGTCCCCTATCTCTATGAATATGAAGAAACTCTTCCATTATTATTATTGATCACTAATAATAATGTAATCAATGGCACAGAGTCAAAAAGGGATTTTGAACGAAGGCTATTGATGAACCAACCCAATAACTCCACCCATAACAAGTTCGTATATGATTTGTGGTAGAATTTGGAAGCATTAAGTACAAGCAAGATAGACAGTTACTTTCTTGTAATTATCAAGGGAGTGCGGTTAATGGAACATGCAGGAATAGTAAGTCCTATTGTTTCTTTTGTTAGCCTTCATAATGACATAACAACAATCAAGATCAAGATAAATCACTATCTATCACATATCTCTATTTATTGATCTAATCCTTACGGTCTCCCAAGTATTTCACAAGAACACTCGGGAGACCTCTATTATATTTATATTATCTATTATATTAATAATCTATTTTGCTTAGGCGTTACCGAAAATAAAGAAGGTTTCTTTTTCAACCTTTAGTCTTTTTTTCTATAAAAGAAAGCAATTATTCATCCAATATTGCTTGAATGTCTGAGCACTCATAAATTCTCGCAAGTCTGTATACAAAGCATCTTCCAGCCTTTCCACAACTACCAATTCCCCACTCAACTGTATAATTAAAGAATCAGTCATTAATTAGTACTGGAAGTTTTGATAGTCTAGCCCTTCCTATACTAAAATTCTCCCTGGAATCCCAAGCGCAAGGATTGACAGTCTTTTAACCTACAGCTTCTTAAAATCAAAATCAAGCAAGTTTCGGAAGTTCGAGTCCTTTTCCTCTGTTTATGCTAGGCAAGGATTCGGCAACTTATATCAGCAAGCAAATGGATTTCGAGTTTTTTCTTGATCAGGCGACACCCGGATTTGAACTGGGGAAAAAGGATTTGCAGTCCCCCGCCTTACCACTCGGCCATGCCGCCAAAACGATAAAAATAGATCGAAATCTTCCTGGTGCTGGTGGGTTATTACTTAATAACTACTTACCTTTTTTGATTGATTTACATCTGGAATACC